AACCATTATGTGGCATAGGGGTTACATCTCGTACGAAACTTAAAAGTATACCGCTTCTACGAATAGCTCGTAATGCTGCATCTCTTCCCAGCCCAGGGCCTTTTATCCTTACCTCAGCTCGTTGCATACCTTGATCCACTACTGCTCGAATAGCATTTCCTGCTGCGGTTTGAGCAGCAAAGGGTGTTCCTCTTCTTGTACCCCTGAATCCACAAGTACCCGCGGAGGACCAAGAAATAACCCGACCCCGTACATCTGTAACGGTCACAATGGTATTGTTGAAACTTGCTTGAACATGAATAACTCCCTTTGGTATTCTACGTACATTTTTACGTGAACCACTACGTGTATTTTTACGTGAACCAATTCTTAATATAGGTTTTGCCATATTTTTTCATTTCACAAGAAATATATGGATATATCCATTTCATGTCAAAACGGACTTTTTTTGCCAGCTCCTTTGAAGTGACTTTTCCTTTACTTTTTTTCCTTTAGTAAGATTATCCTTGTCTTTGTTTATGCCTCGGGTTGGAACAAATTACTATAATTCGTCCCCTCCTACGGATTAGTCGACACTTTTCACAAATTTTACGAACGGAGGCCCTTATTTTCATAGTTGTTTTTCCTTAATTCTGTGAATATACTTAATTGTTGGACGAAAAAAGGTTTCTTTATATTTTTGAATCTTTAATTGTATCTTATTGAAAGGAATGTTGAAATTGAAAAAACCAGTTACTCTTTTGAATCCTTGTTATGGAGTCTAGAAAGCGGCTATCCCCTGATTAACTTATACCTAAGAACTTGCTAAAATTTTTATTTTTAGCAGGGGTGGTATTATTATTATACAACCCCCCTTTTTTCACAAATGGTAAGTTCCGGATATCCAATTTTAATATTAGAAGGATTACCATATATAACACAAAATTTCTCCACCGATTCTTTTTAGTCGAGCTTCTCGATCTGTCATTAAACCTTGAGAAGTCGAAAGGATTACAATTCCTATTCCGCCTAAAATCCGTGGAATTCGTTGAGAGTTAGAATAGATTCGTAGACCCGGCCGACTTATTCTCTTTAAATTTAAAATAGTTTTATAGGATTCTTTCTTATTTCGTCTATGTTTTAGGGTTAAAATCAAAAAAAATTGATTGTTTTCGCGATGTTTCCTTACGTTTTCGATAAAACCCTCCCGTAAAAGTATTTTAACAATGCTTTCGGTGATGTTAGTCGACCCTATCCGAACTGTTCCTTTTCTATTCATGTCAGCATTTCGTATAGAGGTTATTATATCAGCAATAGTGTCTTTCCCCATGATAAGTTAAAATTCCTTTTTGTTCTATAATTTTGATATAATCAACATGTTCTTTTTCTTTTATTTATATATAGATATAGACGAATTATATATTAATATATGAATTAAATTATTATTTTTTTATTATTAAGGGTATATGCGTGATACACAATCGATTAATTAATTTTATTTCAATACCATTTTTTTAATCCTATACTAAACTATTGATATTTAGGTTTTATAAGACCTCAGGAGCTAATGAAACTATTTTAGTAAAGTTTAATTGTCTCAATTCCCGTGGGATCGCCCCAAAAACTCGAGTTCCTTTTGGATTCCCTTCTTGATCAATGACAACTGCGGCATTGTCATCATATCGTATTATCGTCCCATTGTTACGTTTGAGTTCTTTACAAGTACGTACAATTACAGCTCTGATCACTTCTGATCTTTCTAGAGGAGTATTCGGTATTGCTTCCTTTATTACAGCAACAATAACGTCACCAATATGAGCATATCGGCGATTACTAGCTCCTATTATTCGAATACACATCAATTCTCGAGCCCCGCTGTTGTCTGCTACATTCAAATAGGTTTGTGGTTGAATCATATCATTTTTTTGTATCTCTTCTTTTAAAACAGAGGACGAAGTAAAAAAATATTGTTTGTCAAAAAAAGAAAACTGATAATCTTTTTATCCTTAATTGTTATTTAGCTTTTTTATTCTATATTCCTATTCAGAAATAATGAATTGGGTTTTTATAGGCATTTTTGATGCCGCTATTGAAATAGCTTTTCTGGCTATATTTTCGGGTACACCACCCATTTCATAAAGGATTTTACCTGGTTTAACCACAGCCACCCAATACTCTGGGGATCCTTTCCCAGAACCCATACGCGTTTCCGCGGGTCTTACTGTAACTGGTTTGTCTGGAAATATACGTACCCAAATTTTTCCCCCACGTCGTACATTTCGTGACATTGCTCGTCGCCCTGCTTCTATTTGTCTAGATGTGATCCAAGCGGGTTCAAGTGTTTGAAGAGCATATCTGCCAAAACAAATACGATTCCCACGAGAAGATATTCCTTTTAGTCTTCCTCGATGTTGTTTACGAAATCTGGTTCTTTTTGGGTTATAGTTGATGGGTTTTTTCTAAATTAGAAATTCCATCTCTACTACAGAACTGAACGTGAGAGTTTCTTCTCATCCAGCTCCTCGCGAATAAAAGTACTAAAAAAGCTTGTATTAAGATATAGATGTAGTTAATGATTAATCCTATTAATCATGGTCTTTTTTGAAATTTCATCCGATCTCTTCTAAATTTGTGTATGTCTTTTTCAAAATGGAATCCAAGATGAATTCTATTTATATTTATAAAAAAAAAATAGAATTATCTCGAATATCGTTTTTGTTAGAATTAGCATATTCTAACAAATTTTTTTCTTTTATCTTTTTCATTTTTTTATTACTTTTTTATTGAAAAAAAAAAGAATCGCCGGCGAATATTTACTATTTCAATATCTATTTAAGTTTGATATTTATCCCACGAGGTCTCATAATCAAAATCAGAATAGATAATAAAGTTTATGGTTTATTCCGCCATCCTGTCCAATGAATTACTAAGATTTTTTTTTCAACTGAATCCTATATATTCATGGGTTCCGTCGTTCCCATCGCTTCTTGATTAATCATTAGGCCCGAATTCTACAATGGAGCTCTTACCTGAAATTTTTAATTTAATTTTTTTTTTTGAGTCAATTTTCTCAGTTTTTTTTGGCTCAAAGCTCTTAATTTTTTGTTTTCAGAACGAACAGATTTATTTAATTATTATGAATGAATCTGTATTCATGCTTTCTTACATTGTTTTTATTACAGTGACCTCATAGACTTTTCAAATTGGAATAATAGATCATTAATATTCAAAATTTTTCTCTCTTTCTTTCATCCTTCCATTTATCCGCATACTTTTCGATTACCTTTCATAACTTATAAAAATATTTCGTTATTCTTTTTTTTTATAAAAAAAAATTAAGTTGCTACAATTATATGATCAGTCTATCATATCTTGACTTTTTTTTTTTTTTATCCAGATAATGCGAAGCAATGAGTTGCTTAGGTTATTTATTAATGCTATTAGTTGCTCTTATAAGTAAGTTCTTTTTTATATTTTTTTCTTAATCTAATCGAATCCTAAACTAACGAGTCACACACTAAGCATAGCAATTATATCAAAGGAGTTTTGATGGAAATTTTTATTCAACCTTATAGAATTGCTTATTTTTTCTTAAACAAAAAAAGAAGACTGTAATTTTTTTTATTGCTGTCTGTATAGTGTTATATTACATAGTTTTAGTTTTTTATCCTTGGATAAAATGTAAAGACAAATAAAGTTTGTTATTCTTCGTCTACGAATATCCAAATTTTTATTCCTAAGACCCCATAAATAGTTCGAACTGTATAGGAACAATAATCAATTTTAGCTTCAATTGTTTGTAAAGGAACTCTGCCTTCTCTGATCCATTCAACACGTGCAATTTCTTTTCCGTCGATACGTCCTGCAATTTGTACTTGAATTCCTTTTGTATTCGCCTGTTCAGTTAATTCAATAGCTTTTTTCATTGCTTTTCGAAAAGAAACTCGATTTTTTAATTGGCCAGCTATAAATTCTGCAAGAATATTAGGATGCCCATACGGATTGGAAATTCTGGTAATAGCAATGTTGAGTTTTCTGTTGACACAATTAAGTTCTTTTTGAACATTCATCTGTAATTCTTCGACTCTTCGGGGTTTATCTTCAATTAATAATTTAGGAAATCCCATATAGATTATGATCTGAATGAGATCGATTCTTTTTTGAATTTCGATACGTGCAATTCCCTCCATACCAGAAGATATTCTTATATTTTTTTGGACATAGTTTTTAATACAGTCTCGTATTTTTTTATCTTCTTCTAAACCTTCAGAATACTTTTTTGGTTGTGCAAACCAAAGAGAATGATGACTTTGGGTTGTACCAAGTCTGAAACCAAGTGGATTTATTTTTTGTCCCATAGGCCTCCACTACTATATGTATCATAACATGTTAGATTTTTGTTTTCATTGCTGCATCCAGGTTTTTTTAAATACATTAAATATTCTTTATATTGTTGATAGACGGATATATCTTCCAATACGATAGTTATATGACAAGTGGATCTTTTTATTGGGTAACTTCGTCCTCGGGCACGAGGTTTTAATTTTTTCACGGTATTTCCTTGGTTCACTTCAGCTTTACTAATGACTAAATTGGTTTCTTTGAAACCCTTATTGTGATTAGCATTTGCTGCTGCAGAATAAACCAATTTAAAAATGGGATAACATCCTCGATAAGGCATAAGTTCTAATATCATAAGTGCTTCTTCGTAGGAACGTCCACGGATTTGATCAATTACTCTCCGTGCTTTGTGGGCAGACATAGATATATATTGCCCTAAAGCATATACTTCTGTATATGATTTCTTCTTTTTTTTCTTTATCATAAGGTTTACCTCTCACTAAAAAAAATATATATTCATTTTTTTTTTTTCATTTAATTAACGACGAGATCTATTATCATTTTTCGCATGTCCTCGAAAATTTATAGTAGGTGAAAATTCTCCCAATTTATGTCCTACCATAAGATCTATTATATAAACGGGTAAGTGTTCCCTTCCATTATGGATGGCGATAGTATGG